TTGCGCTATAGTTAGCTCAGCACCAATCAAGAATCCCCAAGGAATTCCAAGAATTCTTGGTATACATTTGTTCCAACTCTCAACCCTCTTTTCTAGATTCATGGATATTGAATCAATCGAACGCACTTCTAAGACCTGTTCTACTTTTGGAAGACCCTGTGTTATATCACCAGATCTCGATTTTTCATATATAAATGTAACTAATGTATCTCCTTCGTAAAGGGTTTCCCCATAATGGCCATGAACAGTTGCTCCGGGGGTGGCCAAATAAGGCTTAGCTGATCGTATCACTATCGAGTCAACTTGAACAAGTATAACTTGACCCGATTTGAGGGGCGGTCCATTTTTGGCTATACATACATTTTCACAAATAAACTGTCCAAGACTAATTATTTTAGATGTCTCTGCACAATAATTGTGATGGAGAAAAGACCAATTCAAATTGAATGGATTTAAAATAATGTTACGGCATGGATCGGGATTATAAATTTTTCCATTTTCATCCATTAAATAATATTTTAATTTAATCACTTGAAAAGTCTGTTTTAAATTGTCAAGTTGCAAATATTTAGTTACTAAGATCTGATTATGAGTTATTAAATGGTAAGATGAATAAAAATTCTCAATTGGAAGGCATGTTCCTAAAGGGCCCAATGAATTCCTAATTGGAATTAGGGGATCTTTTTTAATTGATTCTTTTATCACACTGTGATATTTTACATCTTTGAATGGCTCCATTCGAGAACAATTGGCTGCTGACAAAATTATCAACGACTGACATTCCTTATTTCTATTCAACAACGTATGAATAGTTCCTTGAGGTTGGTTAAGAGATTGTTGAATTTTTGCCTTGGAATAGGAATAAATGGCAGAAAAGGGGTTGATATTGGTACAATCTGATCCATTATCAGAGAGCAATCCTGACCCCGACGGATCATTCCTTTTTCCGATATACGAAATAGGGGATTTCACTAAGTTGATTCTTAGGAAATGTCGAATCAAACCATTTGTCCTTATTTCAACAAAAGAAGCACGGGCTTCTTCGCAAGAAGAACTTTTTTTGTCTTGGTTCCAATTCAATACTAAACAAGTCCGAACTAATTGAATACTTGTGTCAGAAATTCCTCGAATCGGTTTGCCATTTCCATAAAGGATATAATTGACAATTCGAAGTTGCACATTATCCCTTTCCTGCAATGGATCCGGTGGAAAAAGGGTTCCTAAATTTATACCGTCCGTTATTTCATATGTGACGACAGGTCGAACTAAAACAAAAAACCTTTTCTTACTAGGTGTAATTCGTTGGACATAGATCCAATTTTTAACTTTTTTGTATTCCTTGGAATTTCTTTTTCCTGTTCCTGGTGGTATCAAAACGCCGGTATGTCTGGATATCTTATCCGTCTCTCCAGGAAAATGGATATCTCCAGAAAAGATTTTCAGTTCAATTCGTTTTTTTTTTCTCTCCACCCGGACCAACCCACCGACTCGGCTTCTTAGATTTAAGGTGATTTGTGTATCGACCCCAACGATACTATTGTTCCGTACCATTATGGAAGAAGATCCGGGCAAGATATGCACCTCTTCAGGAATGAAAAAAAATCGATCTACTTTCATTTGGTATTTTGGCCTAAATTCCTTGACTCCTCGATACTCAATCAAATCCTCTTTTTTGATGACTGAATGCGTTTCTATAGTCCCATATTTAATAATGCCCGAACTCTTTCTTCTGTATCGAGGATCATCGAAATAAGCAAGAATACTATTTCGACGGAAAATACCATTTACGGGGATTTCAATCGAGATACCTGAACAGGGCATTAGTTCATTCTCGAGTTCTTGAATCGAGTGTAGTGGAATGATGAATTTATTTCTTCGCCTTTTTGACAATAAATCAGAATTCCCGTGAAGAATAGGCGAATATACGAGATTATACTGACCAGTACATATGATTCGATTAAGGTCTGAATAATCAGGAATCCTATCTTCTTTTTGACCATAAAAATCCGAACTAAACAATTTCTGCCTCGCCTGATCATTGGTTACTGAGAGGTTAGAAGTATATCTTCGCTTGCCAGAAAGAGAATGCGCATTCATTTGATCCTGATCCTTGTGGATCGAAAGGTAGACTAGACTGGACCTGCACGGCCCTCCTAATAATATCCATAAATGACTTGTTTTTGGTAATAGATGAACATTACCATATGTAAATTCGGGTGCATGATAGACATCGGTACTCCAGTGCATTTCTCCGTCTGAATCAGAATAAATATGTTTTCGAACCTTCTCTTTAAAATTCAAAGTGGATATTCCTGCGCGAATCTCAGCAATTACTTGTTCTGATTCTACATATTGATCGTTTTGAACTAAAAGCAAACTTTTGGGTGGAATATTCACATTATGTAGAATATCTTCACTCTCAATAGTTACATACAAGTCTATAGAACATAGAAAGGCGGGATGCCCATGACGTGTACGTGTCGGATGAACCAAGTCCTCA